TAAAATTGATTAACTGTCGTCTGTTGATTATATGTAATCCAAAAATCATTGACTCGAGCAGAAGCTGGTGTAATTGAAGTTAATTGACCATTACTTAAAATATTTTGAATATGAAACGTTTCTGTTTTTGGTATTATTTCTTGAGCTTTAAATCCTCCTAAAGAGCCAATTATTGAACCTACTAAGATTAAAATCATACTAAAGTGAACAATAAGAGGGGCAATACGACCAATTAAGCCTTTATAGCAGTATATAATATTTTTTTGTTGGTATATAGAATATTGATTTTCTTTTATCTTGAATAAAATTTGGTTAATATTAATATTTTTTAATTGTTTAGAAAATTTTAACCTACTAAACTGATCGATTGTTCTAAAAAATTGACATCGACGAGCTATTTTTAGTGAAGGTACTTGTTGTAAAAATGTACAAGTCAATAAACTAGCACCAAATATTAAAATAAGAATTAAAAACCACCAGGTTTTATAAATATGATCTAATCCAAATTTAACAATAATATCCCAAGATAAAAACCCTAAAACTTTATTCGTTAATGGATAATTTAATTTATAAGTTTCAATGGATTGATCTTGTTCAATTATTGTTCCAATAATACTACAACTAGCAATTATTAACAAAACAGTTATAGCAAATCGAAGATCTGCAAAGGCTCTAAAAAGACTTTGTTTCATTTAGCAATTTAATTGATATAAATAGGTTTTGAGGAAGCTAAGCGGATTCTTCCTGAAGACGCCCAACTTTGTAATTTTAATGTCTGTTTATCTTCTAACTGAGCTAATGGTATTACTTCTTTCAAAGATTCGCAAATATCATCTGTAGTAAATTCACGATTTTCATAAAATGCGTAATACATCGCATCAATGATACTTTGTCGTATTTCAGCACCTGAAAAAGAGGCCGATAACTTTGCTAATTTATCGTAATCAAACAGTTGCCAAGTCTTTGGTCGAAACTCTTGAATATGTATTTGAAAAATATGTTTCCGTTCTTGTTGTTGCGGTAAATCTAAAAAGAAAATTTCATCAAATCGTCCTTTTCGAATAACCTCTAAAGGTAAACGTTCAACATTATTAGCTGTTGCAACAACAAAAACTGGTTTAGTTTTTTCGGAAAGCCAACTAATAAAAGTACCTAAAACCCTATTACTTGTACCACTATCACCACTACTTTCTAAATTGGTAAAAGCTTTATCGATTTCATCAATCCATAAAATACATGGTGAGACTGTTTCAGCTACATTAATCATTTGTCGTAAACGTGATTCTGATTCACCGACAATTCCGCCAAAAAGTTTACCTACATCTAATTTTAATAAAGGTACTTGCCATTCAGTGGCAATAGCTTTCGCTGTTAAAGATTTCCCTGTGCCTTGAATACCAATTAAAAGTAATCCTCGTGGTGTAGGCAACCCATAATTGGATGCTTGAATGCTAAACGATGTTTTTCTTTTTTTTAACCAATCTTTTAAAATATCAACACCGCCTAAATTTTGAATTTTTTCTGCACTAGACCAATATTCTAATATTTGAGTTTGACTAATAACCTGTTTTTTTTCATTTAATAAAAACTCTATACTACTATCATTAATTGTTTTATAAGTAGCAATAATTTTTGCTAAAACTCGACGAATTCTTTCGAGTGATAGTCCTTGACAAGCGCGAGTTAATTTTTCAAGTAAATTCGAGTCAATTTCAATATTAAGAGATAATATTAATCGATTTAATTCCTGATTAATTTCATTTTCGTTTGGTAATTGAAAATCTAAAACAGTTATTAGATCTTGAAGTTCTGAAGGAATATTTATTTCTGAACTTATGATTATAATTGTTTTTGGTCTTAATTTTAAAATTCGACTAATATTCTTTAACTTCCGAGAAACGGATATATCTGTTAAAAATCGATTAAAATCTTTTAATAAAAAAAGCGCTGGAGTTTCAGAAGTTAGCCGTTCTACTAATTCAAGAGCTTGTAATGGATTTCGTTTTGCAAATCCTTCATTATTCGGATTATTAGTATAGCCATCAATAAAATCCCAACTATAAATACTTCGATTTAAATTTGTTTTTATAGTTTTGCGAATCAAATATTCAACACGATCTTCTTCTATTGTATGGATATAAATAATAGGATACCGAGCTTTTAATAAAAGCATTAATTCATTATTAAAATTCATAACACAGTAATTAAAAATCTATTAATTAAACAATTATTATATTGATTTTAAATAAAAAATTTTTTTAAATAAGAGTGAATAACTTAATATTCACTCTTATTTAGAAATTTAACTTTGAATTGCTAAATTTTTCCGACCTTTTTTCCGACGATTTCTAATTGTTTTTCGACCTTGGGCTGTAAGCATTCGGGCACGAAATCCAGAGACTTTAAGAATGGAATAGCGCGTTTTATTTGAAAGAGTTCGTTTTGTCATAAGAGAATTTTTAATTATTTTTAAAATAGAAAAATAAAATTAAAGCATAGCTGAACGAAGTAGGTCATAAATTATTAAATGCCTAGTAATTTTACTTCGATTTTGAAAAAGTTCATAAGCATCGTCTTTATATTCAAAAAGAGGATTTCTTTGACCATAGCCTCGCCATCCAACAGCATCACGTAGTAAAGCCATTTTTTGTAAATGATCTTTCCAAGCAATATCAATATAAACTAAAATAAGAGTTCTTTCTAGTGCTAAAATTAACCCTGGCTGTCGGACTTCTAATTCAAGTGTTTTTGCTTCATAAGCTAACCAAAATTCTTGAAATAAATAATTTTCCAGTTCAAAAGTATCAAAGTTTAAAAAAACTTCTTCAAATTTATTAAACAAGTTTAAAATTAAATTTGTACCAAATAAATTTTCAGTTAAAGATAACATTTCTTGTAGAGTTAATTTACGCGACTTAAAATCAATTACTAGTTCTGAAATTACTTGTTCACCGTAGGCTAAAATTTTGTCACGAACAGATTCACTTTCTAGTATTTTTCTTCGTTCATAATATATTACGTTTCTTTGTTTATTTAGAATGTCATCATAATCAAATAAATATTTCCGAGAATCATAGTCAACTTCTTCAACCCTTTTTTGTGCTGAATCTAAACTTTTTGTTAATAGTCTTGATTCCAGTGGAGCTTCGTCTAAGAACTGATTTTGCATGAAAGTCTGAATTTTAGGACCTCCAAATAAGCGTAATAATTTATCATCTAGACTAAGAAAGAATCTGGAACGACCTGGATCTCCCTGGCGACCACATCTACCTCTTAATTGATTATCAATTCGACGAGAATCATTTCTTTCAGTTCCTATAATGTATAATCCACCTAAATTTTTAACTATTTTATTTTCAAGGTTTTGACTTTTCTTTTCTCCAGATAAGAATTCATTAATTAAAAATTTTATTGAACATTCATATGAATTTTTGGGAATTTTAATTTGATCACTTTCATTTAAAATTTTTAATATTTCAGTATCCGAAAATCCTAAAAATTGACTATTATTTGTTAAGGAATAAAGAATACTTAAAAACTTTAGAGATGTAGAGACTAAATTTTGTTGTAATGGAAAAATTATTTTTTTATTACTTACTTTAATATAGTTTTTATAAAAAACTAAAGTATTGTAGAGAAATTTTCGAACTTTAAAGTCACTATTACCACCTAAAATAATATCTGTACCCCGACCTGCCATATTTGTTGCAATGGTAATACTTCCTTGTTTTCCGGCTTGAGCAACAATTTCTGACTCACGGCGGACATTTTCAGGTTTAGCATTTAGTAGTTGATAAGAAAGATCATATTCTTTTAATAATTGTGCTAACATTTCTGATTTTTCTACATTAGTCGTCCCGATTAAAATAGGTTGACCCGTTAAAGAAGTAATTTTACATTCTTTTGCAATAGCATTCCATTTAGCTAATTGATCTTTATAGACAACATCTGGTAAATCATTTCTTAAATTAGGTCTTGCTGTAGGAATTTCTTCAACAGATAGATTATAAATTTTTTCAAATTCAATTTCCGCGGTCTTAGCAGTTCCAGTCATACCTGCTAATTTTGGGTATAATAAGAAGAAATTTTGATAGGTAATTGAAGCAACTGTTTCAGTATTTTCTCTAATTGGTAATGATTCTTTTGCTTCAATAGCTTGGTGTAAACCATCACTCCAGCGCCGATCAGGCATTATTCTACCAGTAAATTCATCTACAATTATAATTTGATTATTTTGAACAATATAATCAACATTACGGAAAAATAAAGTATTAGCTTTAATAGCATTTATAATATACGGAATCCAAGGGTCATTAAAATTATATAAATCATCAATATTGAGAATTTTACCAATTTGAAAATTTCCCTGTTCTGTTAAAATTATATTCTTATTCTTTTCATCAACTTTAAAATGAAGATTAACTTCCAGATAATCTTTTAATTCATTAGCAATGATATATTTTTCAACTGAAGTTTGAACAGTACTAGATAAAATAAGAGGAGTTTGTGCTTCATCAATTAGAATTGAATCAACTTCATCTATAATACAGTAGTTAAAAGGTTTTAAAACAACATCTTTACGATTTAACGCCATATTATCTCGTAAATAATCAAATCCTAATTCATTATTGGTTACATAAGTAACATCTGCATCATAATTTTCCTGACGTTCAGTAGACGTCATTGTTTCTTGAATTAAACCAGTATTTAAACCTAAAAATCGATAAATCTGTCCCATTGATACTTGATCACGATTAGCTAAATAATCATTTACAGTAACAATATGAACACCTTTTGTTGATAATGCATTTAAATAAGCAGGGAGTGTTGCAACTAAGGTTTTACCTTCTCCTGTTCGCATCTCTGCTATTTTGCCGTCGTTAAGAACTAACCCACCTAGTAATTGAACGTCAAAGTGTCGTAATCCTAAAGTTCTACTACTAGCTTCTCTTGTTAATGCAAAAGATTCTGCAATAAAAGAAGATTGACTATATTCATTCTGATATCTTTTTTGTAAATGAATAGTTTGACTTCTTAATTCTGAATCGGTTAATGTCTTAATTCGACTTTCGACAGCATTAATCTGATTAACCAAATTTTTGTAATTGTTTACTACTGAATTTCGGTTTAATAGATTTTTTAGCATCGTTTAATCATATAATAAAAATAAAACGAGAAAAAGTTTTTAAACATTTATTGAATAATATTTACTCGTTTTTGTTTAGTATTGTTCAAATCATATTTGACAGTTCCATCAACTAAAGCGAATAATGTAAAATCTTTACCACAGCCAACATTTTCACCTGGTTGAAATTTTGTTCCTCTTTGACGAATTAATATATTTCCGGCTTTAACAATTTGACCTCCAAATTTTTTTACGCCTAATCTTTTTGCATTTGAGTCACGACCGTTTTTTGTACTTCCTGCGCCTTTTTTATGTGCCATATTTTTATTCCTTAACTTTTAATTAATATTCATATCTTCAATTAAAACTCGAGTTAACTCTTGACGATGACCTTGTTTTTTACGTGTTTTTTTCTTAGGTCGCATTTTATAAACAATTGTTTTTTGCCCGCGTAAATGTTTTAAAACTTTTCCTTTAATACTAACATTATCAATATAGGGTTTTCCTACCAACAGTTCACCATTATTATTTAAAAGTAAAACTCTAGTTAACAAAATTTTTTTCCCAAGTTTTGTAGGTATTCGATTTAAATCATAATATTTTCCTGTCTCAACCCAAAATTGTCTTCCACTAATCTCAACAATTGCATATTTCATAAATTAAAAGATATTTTTTTTATTAATTTATAATACTAAAAAAGTGTTTAAAAATCAATTTTTTTAAAACATAGTAATTCAATACTGGGTTGTAGTTTTTAAAGAACCCAATTGATGATAAAAAAATTCAAATGCTTTTGATCTATAAGATTCGCGATTTGTAATAATAGATAAAGTTCTGGTTATTTTAATATTTTCAATAGAAATAATTTCAATAGTTTTTAATTTAATTTCTTTCTCAATTGCTGAAGATGACACAAAAGCAGCACCAAGTCCTAAACTTACAGCTGTTTTTATAGCTTCAATTGAGTTTAATTGCATAATAATATTGAATTGTTTTGTTTCGATATTATTTTGAATCAAAATATTATCAATAAATTTCCGAATCGTAGAATTTGAATTTAATGTTATAAAATCTAAATGGTATAAATCATTTTTATTTATAGATTTTTTTTTATTTAGTGCGAAAGGGTGAGATTTCGGAATTATTAAAGTAAGTTCATCTTCTACAAAACTCTCAATTTTTAATTTTTTTTTTAATTCTTGAGGTATATTCCCTCCAACCACGGCAATATCAATTTCACGATCTACAACATTTTTTGCAATTACTCTTGTAGAATCTACCTGAACTGCTATATTTATTTGAGGATAATTTTGAGCAAATAAGGCTAAAATACGCGGCATAAGATATGTCCCAATCGTCTGACTAGCTCCTACAATTAAATTTCCACGATCGCCGTTTTTCAGATCATTTATAGCGCGACAACTTTCTTCACATAATGCCAATATTCGTTCTGAATATTGAAGAAAAAGTTTTCCTGCTTCAGTTAAGGATATTTTATTATTTTCTCTATTAACTAGAATAATACCTAAGTGATTTTCTATTATTTTAACTTGTTTACTTAACGATGGTTGTGACATAAATAAAATCTCGGCAGCCTTAGTAAAGCTTTTTTCAGAAGCAATTGCTTTTATAATGCGCAATTGTTGGAGAGTAAATGGAAGAGTCATATAATCTTAAAAAACTAATTTATATTATTATAGAATAGTTAAATTCTACTAATGTTTAACTAGCTAATCAAATGCGGATGGAGAGACTCGAACTCTCAAAACCAAAGTTACTAGGACCTAAATCTAGCGCGTCTACCAATTTCGCCACATCCGCAAGTAAAGAATGATAATTTGTTAATGTCTCAAAATTTTTTATTTTCTCTTTTACCAAAATTTTTATTTTCTTCGATTGAATCAAAAGTTATCCTAGATTAACTAAAAAAGAAATAACTGTCTAATTTAAATTTTAAACAGTTATTCTTCTTCGGTTAATGTATAAATAAAACTAGTAGATTTACCACGTAAGACAGATTTTGCTAAAGATAACGCTTTTTGAGCAGTTTTATCAGCTTTTTTTTTCCAAATTGCTTTACGAGTATTTTTTTTTGATTTTGATGTTCGTTTTTTAGGTACAGCCATTTTTTTAATACTTCGTATTTAAATAGTAAAAGTATTATAAGCAAAATCAACTTAAAAATCAAATTTTTAATAAATAAATTAACGTGATAATCGCTGAAGTTGTTGAATAGCTAAACGGCCAATATTAAATAAAGCCCATGAAGCTGCAACTAAAACAGGTGCAGCAATTACAAGTAAACGAGTATCCATAATTGATAATCCTTTATCTATAAATTTAAATATAGAATATGATGTTAATAATTATTATTATAGTTAATATTCTGAAAATTTAAAAATTATTTTCTAATTTTTCAAAATATTAACTATAAATAGACTTTAAAGTTTCTTATTATTGTTTATAATAAAGTTTGAACAAACAGAATAAACTAAAATTTAATATTATGTCACATTTTACAAATATGAAAACTCGTTTCCAAAATCTTTTTTATTTGGAAAAAGCTTTGAATCGTTTAAATATAACACATAATAAACAAAAAAAAATTCAAAATAACTCAAACTTAATAATTCCACAAGCAAATGGCCACAATATTGAATTTTCTTGGAACGGTCAAGAATATGAATTAATTGTTGATATGAGCTATTGGTTACAAGATTACCCGATAGAAACTTTTCTTGATAAAATAGCTCAACAATATGCCGGTGAAGTTATAATCGGTGAGAGTAAAAAACTTGGATTTCAACCGATAAAGTATCAACAAAATCAAGATGGATCTAATACTCTTGTTATTGAACGTTGGAATGAAAAAAGTTAAGAAAGCTTTAAAATAAACTCTCTCAATTAAAAAAATTAAGAGAGTTTATTTTTTTATTATATTTGCTTTGATAAGTAAATTTTTCACTGTATCAGTGGGTTTAACACCTTGTTCTAACCATTGATTAATTTTATCAATATCAAAATACGATTGTTTTGTTATTGTATTATAAAAACCAACTTGGTCAATAAAACGGCCGTCTCTGCGAGAACTTTCAGTCATAATAACTAAACGATAAGAAGGTTGTTTTTTTCTACCACATCGTTTTAATCGTAACTTTAACATAAGAAATTATAGATTTATTTTATATAATATTAACGACGAGAATAATATTCAATAACGAGTAATTCATCTAAGTCTAACAAAATATCATTTCGTTCACAGTAATTTATAATCTGGCCTTCTAAAGTCGACTCTGTAAACTTCAAATGGCTAGGTAACTCGATCAATTTTTTAGTTTTAATATTATTTTCAATTAAGTTTTTTGAAGTTAATTTTGGTTTAATACTCACTATATCATTTAACCGACATTGGAAACTTGGAATATCAACAACTTTTCCGTTTACGGTAATATGTCCATGATTTACTAGTTGTCTTGCGTTTGCTATAGTTGGAGCAAAACCTAGATTAAAACAAATTGTATCTAAACGCATCTCTAATAACTGTAATAATATTAAACCGGTTACTCCTTGTTTTCTCCGCGCTTCTTTAATATACTGATACAGCTGACTCTCTGTTAAGCCATAATTAAATTTTAACTTTTGTTTTTCTTCTAGACGTAAACCATATTCTGTTGTCTTTTTATTATTACCGTCATTACTTTTACCATGTTGTCCGGGTCTATCTTTTTTTTTAGATTGTTTTTGTGTTAAACCGGGTAAATTTCCAAGTCTTCTAGTAATTCGTAGTTTTGGTCCTCTATACCTTGCCATACTAATATTTTAATTTTTAGATTTTAGTTATATTTTTCTTAGCTTTGAAATAAAATATTTAATAAGGGCGAGCGACCGGACTTGAACCGGCGAATGGTGGAACCACAACCCACTGCCTTAACCACTTGGCCACGCCCGCCGAAAAAGAGATTCATGATATTATACTACCAGGTTATAGTCATTGAAGTCTAGTTTATTTCTCAAAATTTTATTTAAAATATTACTTCTTATAAAATGATAACAATAACAAAATTTTTTTTAAATGATCAAGAATATTATGGAAAAGGGTTCTTTACACTTTTTGATATAATAACTTATTTTGGGTATAATGCATCTTTACTTGTTATTGAATATAATGACTTAATTTGCGATAAAAAAAATTGGAGACAGATTGGTATTCAAAATGAAGATAAAATTGAAATAGTTACAATTGTCGGAGGAGGATAATTCTATAATGGTTTATAGAATTATCTTTTTTTTACAGTCGCAGAATTATTTTAAATTTTTTAACTAACATTGATTGAATAGTTTTAATAATGGTTTCAATTTCACTATTCAATAATGTTTTATTATTAGATTGAAAAGTTAATTGTATACATAAGCTTCTAAAATTTTGTGGAATAGGGTTTCCTATATATTCATCTAAGACTTGCACATCAACTAAATATTTACTTCCGTTTGCTTTTACCACTGTTAATATTTTATTAAATGAAATTTTTTGATCCACAATAATTGATAGATCTTTTATTATTCGTGGGTATAAAGAATAGTAATTATAAAGTGGTAATTTATTATTTTTTAAGACTGTTTTTAATAATGAAAAATTAAATTCAAATAAATATAAGTTTGAAGAAATATTTAAATTTTTCGCTAACATAGGATTTATTTGGCCAAAAACTCCAACCATTTTATTATTATTCAGGAAAAATTTACCAGTTCGGTATGGATGTAAAATATTTTTATATTTTTGTGGTCTTGAATTTTTCCAGGAAGGAAAAAGATTGAATTTTTTAAATATTGATTCCATTTTACCTTTTGCTTCAAACCAGGATAACAAAGTTGAGTTAGTTGACCATGTTGTTTTTGTTTTAATACCTCCAAATACGCCTGCAAGAGACTCTAACTCACTATAACTCATATCTCTCGAGTTTAATGAAAAAACATGACCAAATTCAAAACCTTCAATATTTCTATTTCCTTGTTTTATATTTTCACTAATAGTTATTAATATATTGAGTAATAAAGTCGAGCGTAATTTTGAGTAATCAAGTAATAAAGGATTAATAATTTTTATGTCACTCACATCTTGAGTATTTACTAAAGTATAATGTATTAATTCGTTTAACCCTTCATTTAATAAACAAGCAGTTACTTTTTTTCGAGTTTGATAACTCATATCCTCATCACCTATTTTAGTGATTTTTGGTAAACGAGTCACAAAATTATTAAATCCGTGTAATCGCCCAATTTCTTCGATTAAATCAATTTCTCGCTCAATATCATCTAAACGTGAAGATGGGATTTTCACATTCCAAGTACAGTCGTGTTGATTGAAAGAAAATTTAAAATCGAGCCGTGATAAGTATTCTGATATTTGATTCGGTAATAGATCCTGTGAACTATTATTAAAATTAATTTCAGTTGGTCCTAAAATTTCTAAAATATTTTTATAGTTAAGATTAATTTCTGAAATTACTTTTTCTTTTTTGTAACCAATGACTTCAAGTTTACAATCTAAATTCGGATTCGATATTTTTAATAATGAAATTAATCGACTAAAAGATTGTAGATAATTACTTGTATTTAATCCTTTTTCATATCGAGCAGATCGATCAGTTCTTAATCCTAAGGATCTAGACATTTGTCGAATTCTTTGTGATCTAAAAATTGAACCCTCGATCAATAAATTTTTAGTAAATTTAGTATACGCATACTGTTGATTTACAATTATTCCTCCAATACTTAGAATTTGCTGATTATTCTTCAGAATTAATATGTTTTTATTTAAGTTATACTCTGAATCATTATTTGCTTTAAAAGAAGTATTATCTACTGGAAAACTGAAATATAAATTAAGTTCTGAGTTTAAATTTTTGGCACGAATTTGATCTAAGTCATAGAATTCAAACGGATAACCTGTTTCAATTAAAATGTAATTTTGAAAATCTAACAAATTGTCTACTGGAACTAATCCATTTGTTAAAAGTTTATTTTTTAACCATTTTGGAGAAGAAAAATTAACCAGATTCTCAATACTAACTGCCATAAACATTGAGCAATCTTTTAATTTACTATTTCTTAACAATGAAGTTTTAATAATTGTTTCAAATTTAAAAAAATTTCTTAATGAATTTGAAAAATTATATGATTGATTGGTTAAAGCAGCAATTTCTTTAGCAATTCCTTTAATAGATAAACTGTCTGAACGATTAGCTGTTGTAGAAATATCAATTATAGTTTCTAAGTTATCTTCCAATTTTAACTCAAAAACCTCTTCAACTTCAAATCCCCCTAGTGTCATTTTAGTTATTAAATCGTCTACATTAATATTTTTGACTTCTACTAGTTCATTAATCCAATTTAATGATATACGCATTTCTAAGATTCCAAGAATTAATTTGCTTTGGTAAAAACTAAACCATTAGCTTCACTATAACGTTCCATAAATCTCATGAATCGATCCCAAGTTTCAGGATTTTTCATAATATAGATAGATTCAATGGCCTCCGGTTTCCCATTTATAAATCTAGCATTAACATCACGAGTTTCTAGAACACCTTCTTCATCAATTAAATACATTCCGGTAATTTCACCTTCTTTAACGGTACTTTTATCTAAAAGATTTGGATTTTTGAATCTAAAAGTAGCAGTACCTGTGCTACCGTCTTTTGACCTTGTTAATCTTACATCGGGTAGAACTTTTTCATCTAAACCTTCTATAAATTGTATTTTAGCTTCCATAAATATAATTTTGTAAAAGTTGAAAGGGTCTAAGGTCGATAATAAAAGAACTGGGGTGGCAGGATTCGAACCTACGAATGGCGGAGTCAAAGTCCACAGCCTTACCGCTTGGCGACACCCCAAAATATTAATACAGTTAAAACTAATCAAAAAGGTGATTATTTCAATCATTGGGCAAGAAGGGATTCGAACCCCTGACACCGTAGTTCGTAGCCACGTGCTCTAGTCCACTGAGCTACAAGCCCAAACTGTATTACTTACTAATATATAGTAATAATAGGAACTTTATTTCGTAAAGCTTTTATAAAAAATTTTATATGAAATTTTGTTTATCAACTTGCAAAATAAAGATAAACTGATCTAAAGTAATACTTTAAATATTTAACTAGGTAAAGTTATGGCCAAAAAAATTTTGTATCAAGATAATGCTCGACGTGCTTTAGAACGCGGTATGGAAATAATGGTTGAAGCTGTTTCGGTAACCTTAGGTCCAAAAGGTAGAAATGTTGTTTTAGAAAAATTCTATGGTTCGCCTCAAATTGTTAATGATGGAGTTACTATAGCAAAAGAAATTAATTTAGAAGATCATATAGAAAATACCGGGGTTTCTTTAATTAGACAAGCAGCTTCTAAAACTAATGATGTGGCTGGCGATGGAACAACGACAGCAACTGTACTAGCTTACGCTATGGTTAAAGAAGGTTTAAAAAATGTGGCAGCAGGAGCCAATCCGATATCTATCAAGTTAGGAATGGAAAAAGCGACACAATTTTTAGTAACACAAATCAATGATTTTGCTCAACCAGTTGAAGATATTCAATCTATTAAACAGGTTGCCTCAATCTCTTCTGGTAATGATAATATTATCGGATCATTAATTGCGGATGCTTTAGATAAAGTTGGAAAAGAAGGAGTCATTTCTTTAGAAGAAGGAAAAGGAATTTCTACAGAATTAGAAATTACTGAAGGTATGAAATTAGAAAAAGGGTTTATTTCTCCTTATTTCATAACTAATACTGAAAAAATGGAAGTAGTCTATGAAAATCCGTTAATTTTATTAACTGATAAAAAAATTACTTTAGTACAACAAGATTTATTACCTATTTTAGAACAAGCAAGTAAAACAAAGCGACCTTTATTAATAATAGCAGAAAATGTAGAAAAAGAAGCTTTAGCGACTCTAATCTTAAATAAATTGAGAGGAATTGTTAACGTAGTTGCTGTTCGAGCACCAGGTTTTGGAGAATTACGAAAACAAATCTTAGAAGATATCGCAGTATTAACTAATGGAACTGTTATTACTCAAGATGCAGGGTTAACTTTAGATAATATTCAATTACCTTTATTTGGGCAAGCACGAAGAGTTGTTGTAAATAAAGACACTACTACTATTGTTGCTACTGGAACTGAAAAAGAAATTAAATTAAGATGTGAACAATTACGAAAACAGATTAACATTGCTGAAACAGGTTATGAAAAAGAAAAATTACAAGATCGGATTGCTAAATTATCAGGTGGTATTGCGGTTTTAAAAGTCGGTGCAGTCACTGAAACTGAGATGAAAGATAAAAAATTAAGACTTGAAGATGCAATTAATGCTACTCGAGCAGCTGTTGAAGAAGGGATTGTGCCTGGAGGAGGAACCACTTTAGCCCATTTATCCGAAAATTTAGTTACATGGGCAAAAAATAATTTAAAAGAAGATGAATTAGTTGGAGCCATCATAATTTCCCGAGCAATTATTGCACCGTTAAAACGAATTGCCGAAAATGCGGGTGTAAATGGAGCTGTTATTGTTGAACAAGTAAAACAACAAGAATTCGAAATTGGTTATAATGCAGCTAAAAATGTTTTTGGTAATATGTATGATCTTGGGATTGTTGATCCTGCAAAAGTAACTAGATCAGGTTTACAAAATGCTACATCTATTGCTAGTATGATTTTAACAACTGAATGTATAATTGTAGATCAAACCCAAAGCTTAAACGAATCCTAATATTCGTTTAAGCTTTAAATTTTGAAAACTAATTAGACTTTGTTTAATTAGTTTTATCATTATCATTAATCGACTCTAGATTTATAACATCTTTCATCATCATTTTTAATTCTTCAATTTGTGTTTCTAATAAATCATATTTCTCAGATTGAATATTTAATTTGATACTCTCAATTAATGTTGTTAGATTATTTTTTTTATCCTCAGAAATTGTATCTTTAATAAGAAGTAGTTGCTTATTAGCTTCATAACATAACGATTCAGCATTATTTTTTAAATCGATATTCTTACGATTTTCTTTATCACTTGCTGCATATTGTTCTGCAGAAGCAACCATTTGTTCAATTTCTTTTTCATCTAAAGTTGAAGCTCCTTGAATTGTAACTGATTGTTCAACCCCCGTTTCTAATTCTTTGGCTTTTACCGATAGAAGTCCATCAACGTCAATATCAAAAGTTACTTCAATTTGGGGAATACCTCGATCGGCTTTTGGTATTCCATCTAAGCGAAAGTTTCCTAAACTTTTGTTATCACTAACTAATTCTCGTTCTCCTTGTAAAACATGAATTTCTACATTTGATTGATTATCAACAGCTGTAGAAAACATTTCAGATTTTTTAGTCGGTATTGTAGTATTTCGGGCAATAATTTTTGTCATGACACCACCTAAAGTTTCAACCCCTAATGATAAAGGTGTCACATCCAATAATAAAATATCTTTAATTTCACCAGCAAGAATTCCTGCTTGTATAGCTGCACCGATTGCTACCACTTCGTCCGGATTAACAGTTTGATTTGGCTTTTTATTTGTTATTGATTCGACTAAGTTTTGAATAGCTGGAATCCGTGTAGAACCTCCGACCAAAACGATTTCATCAATATTCGATTTATCTAATCGTGCATCAGTAATCGCTTTTTCTACAGGAATTTTACAACGATTAATTAATTCTTTACATAATGTTTCAAAAGTATCACGTGTTAATTCTTTTTCAATATGTTTCGGTCCATTACTATCAGCGGTTATAAACGGTAAATGGATTGTTGTTTTGTCTACTGTAGAGAGTTCCATTTTTGCTTTTTCTGCAGCTTCTGTTAATCTTTGTAATGCTTGAATATCTTTGGTTAAATCAATTCCTTCTTGCGTTTTAAAATCATTTACTAACCAATTAACTAAAACTTTATCAAAATCATCTCCACCTAAATTAGTATCACCTGCAGTAGCTAAAACCTCAAAAATACCATCACCTACTTCTAAGATAGAAACGTCAAAAGTTCCTCCACCTAAATCGAAGACTAAAATGGTTTCATTTTCTTTTTGATCTAAACCATACGCCAGAGAAGCAGCTGTAGGTTCATTAATGATACGTAATACTTCAATACCTGCGATTTTCCCAGCATCTATTGTAGCTTGTCTTTGAGAATCATTAAAATATGCCGGAACAGTAATGACTGCCTGTGTAACATCTTGGCCTAAATAAGTGCTTGCATCATTAACTAATTTTCGTAAAACTTGAGCAGAAATTTCTTCAGGACTGAAGTCTTTATTTAAAGATGAACATTTTATTTTGATATTACCGTTTGTATCTTTAATAACTTTATAGGGCAATTGCTTTGCTTCAGCAGAAATTTCAACTTCTTTTGACCCTATAAATCTTTTAACTGAAAAAAACGTATTTTCTGGGTTAATAACTGCTTGTCTTTTAGCTATTTGACCTACTAATAATTCCTGTTTTTTAGTGTAAGCAACGATAGAAGGCGTTGTTCTAAATCCTTCAACATTCGTAATTACACTAGGTTTTCCTCCTTCTATAGCAGCAACTACAGAATTTGTAGTTCCTAAATCAATTCCAACAACTTTTCCCATGGATCTTTTTATTTTAATTATCTAAATATACACATAGTATAGACTATACTTATTAATCTAAATTAAGGATATTTACCGTAATCCTACAATTTAAATATAAATGTGTATATTTAACATTTATAGACAACCAAGTTTAAATTATTTAGATTAATATTATTAATATAACTATTTAGATAGTATATATTTTTTAATTGATTAGTTTTATAAAAGTTTTGTTAATAAATATTAGTTATTATTGGAGAAAAATTGTGTCTGTAGGCCTTTTAGGAAATAAGATTGGAATGACCCAAATTTTTGATGAATCTGGTAATATTATACCAGTAACTGTTTTAAAAATCGGTCCTTGTATAGTAACGCAAATAAAAACTCTTTTAAAAGATAATTATAGTGCAATTCAAATTGGGTACGGGACTTTACCGAGTAAATTTCTGACACAACCTGAATTAGGACATTTACAAAAATCAAATATTCAACCTTTAAAATATCTGAAAGAATTTCGAGTCGATAATCCAGAAGACTATCAAGTTGGACAAATTTTAACTGTTAATTCCTTTAATTCTGGACAATTAATTGATATCAAAGGTAAAAGTTCTGGAAAAGGTTTTTCTGGACTTCAAAAACGATATAATTTTAGCCGAGGTCCTATGACTCACGGGTCTAAAAATCACCGGGCACCAGGTTCTATTGGTATGGGAACTACCCCTGGTCGTGTATTACCGGGTAAAAAAATGGCAGGTCAATTAGGTAATAAAATGGCAAATATTAAGAAATTAAAAATTATTCAAGTAAATGAGACAGAAAATATTTTAGTTGTCAAAGGTTCTGTACCGGGTAAACCTGGAAATTTACTAAATATTATGCCTTCAAAATAATTACGAAACATACTGAAATAAGTTATGATGGTTAAAAAATTTATTACATACGATGTATTTAATACAAATGGAGAAATAGTAGAGAATAATCAAAAATTAGATATTAGTATTCTTGAAGAGTCGGGTAATTATTTAATCCATAAAGATATAGTAAGGCATCAATTAAATCAAAGACAAGGAACTGTTTCTACAAAAACAAGAAGTGAAGTTCGGGGTGGTGGAAAAAAACCTTGGCGTCAAAAAGGGACAGGACGAGCTCGAGCAGGTTCCAATACTTCACCGTTATGGAAAGGTGGGGGCGTTATTTTTGGACCCAAACCCCATAAAACAATTATTAAAATAAACCAAAAAGAACGGCAATTAGCTCTTCGAACATTATTATATAATAAACAGAAAAATATCTCCGTTATTGATAATTTGGAGCTAACATTAACGGATTCAAAAACAAAATCATTTACAAATTTTTGTAATAGTTGTGATATCGATTTAAATCAAAATATTTTACTTATTGTTTCTGAAAAAACACTAGCAATAAAATTATCTACAAAAAATTTAAAAAATGTGGAATTAATTTCTGCTAAAAGTTTAAATACCTTAAGTTTATTAAGAGCGAAACAAGTATTATTAACACCATTAGCGATAAAAATGATAAAGGAGACTTTCTGTGACTAATTTTAAACATAGTAGTAATACTATTATAAAATATCCAATTATTACTGATAAAGCTACTAGATTGTTAGAAAATAATAAATATAGTTTTATTGTAGATCCTTCGTGTGATAAAATTGAAATTCGAACTTCTATCGAAGATTTATTTAATGTTAAGGTTATAAAAATTAATACTTGCCATCTTCCAAAGAAACAGAAAAGAGTGGGTAAATATGTAGGCTGGAAACCAAAGTATAAAAAAGCTATTGTAACTTTAGCAAAAGGAGATACAATAAATTTATTTGCAGAAAATTAAAATTTATATAACTTAATAAATCAATGACTATTCGTTTCTATAAAGCATATACACCAGGAACACGAAATCGAGCACTTTCATCTTTTAATGATATTACAAAAGATAAACCAGAAAAAACATTAATTCGTAAAAATCATAGAAATAAAGGACGCAATAACCGAGGCGTTATTACAATTCGTCATAGAGGCGGTGGGCATAAAAAACTATACCGGTTAATTGATTTTCAACGTAACAAACATAATATAGACGCTATAGTAGCTTCAATAGAATATGATCCGAATCGTAATTCACGGATTGCTTTATTACATTATAACGATGGAGAAAAACGGTATATCTTGCATCCAAATAATTTAAAAATAGGAGATACGATTCGATCTGGCTTCTCGACTCCTCTTGCAATAGGAAATGCTTTACCCTTAAGTGAAATACCTTTGGGTACTTCTGTCCATAATATTGAATTAATTCCCTATAGAGGAGGACAAATTGTTCGAGCTGCCGGTACATCGGCTAAAATACTTGCAAAAGAAGGGAACTATGTAACTTTACGATTACCCTCAAAAGAAATTCGTTTAATTCGAAAAGAATGCTTTGCTACAATTGGTGAAATTAGTAATAATGATGCATTTTTGGTTCGTAGTGGTAAAGCAGGTCGTACTCGATGGCTCGGAAAAAGACCAACGGTTCGTGGTTCAGTTATGAATCCCTGCGATCATCCACACGGTGGTGGTGAGGGTCGTGCTCCAATTGGACGTACTCGACCTTTAACTCCTTGGGGTAAACCTGCTTTAGGAATAAAAACTCGTAAAAATAGTAGAAAAAGTAATCAATATATTCTTCGTCGTCGTTCTTAATTCTAAATTTAAAATTAATTAACTATTTTCAACATGTCACGATCACTAAAAAAAGGGCCTTTTATTGCTTATCATTTATTAAAAAAAATTGATAAAATGAATACTAGTCCTAAAAAAGAGACAATTATAACTTGGTCGAGAAGTTCCACTATATTACCAAATATGGTCGGTCACACTATCGCTGTTTATAATGGTAAACAGCATGTACCTATTTTTATTTCGGATCAGTTTGTAGGTCACAAATTAGGAGAATTTGTTTCAACTCGAACATTCAGATCTCATATTAAAACTGATCGAAAAACAAAACGATAAAAACTAAATTTATGCCAAAACTTTTACAACATCCCCGATGTAAAGATTTTTATTTTTCTCCCCTTTCGCAAGGCCCATTAACATTGGCATATTTGACTATTAATGCAAAATATAACAATAAATTATCGTTACATTTATTAAAAACACTTCAAAATATTAGAAAACGGTCTTTTTATAAAGCAATCGATATTCTTAGCTATATTGCAAATCTAGCTGAACGAAATTATCTGTTACAAATTCTTTATTCAGCAGTTACATATGCTGAAAACAATCACTCTTCAAATCTTCTTAAAATTTGGGTTGATGATATTTATATCGAAAAAAGATCAAAAGTTAATGATTTTATAGATCAAACAAATTCAAAAACTAATTTCAATTACTACATTATTATTATCTTAGGTTTTGAATATAAAGATTTAACGCTCAAAAAAGATTCTTTATGGTAGAAATTTAATAGTAAATTAATAAAAGAACTAAAAGGAAAGAGTTTATGGCACAAAGTCAATCCGTAAAAGCGGTAGCAAAATATATTCGAATGTCTCCTCATAAAGTCCGAAGAGTTCTAAATCAAATACGAGGGCGTTCTTATCAAGAAGCTCTAATGATTTTAGAATTTTTACCTTATGGAGCCGGTGGTCCGATATGGCAAGTTCTTCATTCAGCAGCGGCAAATGCACAAAATAATTATGATTTAGACAAAAAAAAGTTAATCGTTGATAAAGTCTTTGCTGATGAAGGACCAAAATTAAAACGTATTCGGCCTCGTGCTCAAGGTAGAGCTTATAAGATATTAAAACCAACATGTCATATTACTGTTATTGTCAAAAATATTAACTAACATAGTTTCTAAAATTTATTAAAAAAAAGGATAACCTTTGTGGGTCAAAAAACACATCCATTAGGATTTCGATTAGGTATTATACAAGAACATAAATCTACATGGTATACAGATTTTAATAAATATGCTTCTTTATTAAAAGAAGATGATCAAATCCGAACATACTTTGATAAAATATCAAAAGCTGCCAGTATTGCAAATATTAAAATTAATCGAAATGGTTTAAGTGATCAAATTCATTTAATTATTGAAACAGGGAGACCTGGAATATTGGTCGGTGAAGATGGATTAGGAATTGAAAATTTATTAACAAATGTTAAAAAACTTTTACCGAAAAATCGGCAAATCACGATCAATATTGTTGAAGTAGAAAAAGTTAATCTTAATGCATCATTAATAGCCGAATTAGTTGTTAAACAATTAGAAGAGCGTGTTGCTTTTCGACGAGCTATCCGAGAAGCAATGCAAATTGCTCTAGAAGATAATGTTAGTGGAATCAAAATTCAAGTTTCTGGAAGATTAAATGGAGCTGAGATTGCTCGAAGTGAATGGCTAAGAGAAGGGAGAGTCCCTTTACAAACATTAAGAGCAGATATAGATTATTCGGCTAAAGAAGCTAACACTATATATGGGGTATTAGGTATTAAAGTTTGGCTCTTTAAAAATGAAATTTTAGTCAAATAATTAGTTATTAAAATTCTTAAACAAATTTATATTTTAATTTATTATGTTAAGTCCAAAAAGAACAAAATATAGAAAATTCCATCGAGGACGCATGCGTGGAAAGGCTAGAAGAGGAAATCAAATTTTTTTTGGAGATTATGGTTTACAAGCTTTAGAACCAACTTGGATTACATCAAGACAAATTGAAGCAGCTCGACGAACAATTACTCGTTATACAAAACGTGGAGCTTCTTTATGGATTAGAATTTTTCCGGATAAAACTGTAACAGCTCGAGCAGCGGAATCTCGAATGGGTTCGGGTAAAGGTGCTGTAGATTATTGGGTTGCTGTCATTAAACCAGGGACAATTTTATTTGAAATTGCATCAGTTCCTGAGGAAATAGCACGTTCAGCTTTAAATTTAGCAGCCTATAAATTACCTATAAAAACCAAATTTATTAAAAGAAAAATTGTTGATTAAAATATGAGCCTACCTAGTTTTAATGATATAAAATCACTATCCAATAGTGAAATTTCTGAAAAAATTATTCAAACGGAAAAAGAATTATTTAATTTACGTTTTAAAAAAGCGACTCGACAAACTTTTAAATCTCATGAAATTAAATACGCTAAACGTCGGTTAGCGCATTTAAAAACTTTATTAACTGTAAATATGAATTTACAATAACAAACTAAAGAATAACAGTGACATTTTACAAAAAATTAACAAAAAGTATGTGATCAAAAGTTAGTAAACTCTATTTCACCTATAAAAACGATAAAGGAATTTTTCATGCCAGTCAAAGAAAAAATTGGTATTGTTGTTAGTACGAAAATGCAAAAAACGATAGTTGTGAAAATTGAGAATCGTTTTTCTCATCCAATCTATTCAAAAACTATGATAAAAACAAGAAAATATTTAGTTCACGATGAAATGGAACAATGTAACATTGGTGATCAAGTTTTAGTTCAAGAATGCCGACCTTTAAGTAAATGTAAGCGTTGGAAATTAAATAAAATTCTTTCAAAATCCTCTTTACTTACTCAACTATAAATTTTTATGATTTATCCTCAAACATTATTAACTGTAGCTGATAATACAGGGGCTCGAAAAATTATGTGTATTCGAGTCTTAGGTGGTAATAGAAAATATGCAAAGGTAGGAGACACAATTATTGGTGTAGTCAAAGAAGCTATACCTAATATGCCCATTAAACGTTCTGATGTTGTGCGTGCAATAATTGTACGAACATCAAAAACAATTCGAAGACAAGATGGTATGTTTATACGCTTTGATGACAATGCCGCTGTTATTGTAAATCTCGACAGTAATCCGCGCGGTACAAGAGTTTTTGGACCTGTTGCCCGTGAAATTCGTGAAAAGAATTTTTCAAAAATTGTTTCATTAGCACCGGAGGTTTTATAAATGCAAAAAATTAAATTAAAAATTGGTGATAATGTTAAAGTTATAAGCGGTTCTGATAAAAATAAAACAGGTGAAATTATTAAAATATATCATCAAAATGGAAAAATTTTAATTAAAGGAATCAATTTTAAATTTAAACATATTAAACCAACGAAAGAAAATGAGATTGGAGAGATAAAACAAATTGAAGCACCTATACATCATTCAAATGTCCAATTAATTTCAAAAGAATCTTAATTATATGCGCAATACTAATTCATTACAAGAAATAGCAGAAATCAATTGTTTATTATCTAATATAAAAAAAGAATATGAACAAGGAATACGACCGATTTTATTAAAAAATAGTTCGAGTATCTACAATAATCCACATAAGATACCAAAACTAAAAAAAATTCAAATTAACCGTAGTTTAGGGCTAGCTGCACAAAATAATGCTATTTTAAAAAAAAATATTGAAGAATTTACTATCATAACTGGTCAGAAACCTGTAATTACAAGAGCGAAAAAAGCAATTGCAGGGTTTAAAATTCGTCAAGATATGGAATTAGGACTGACAGTTACATTAAGAGGTGAAAAAATGTATGCTTTTTTAACAAAGTTGATTTTTTTTACTTTTGCTCAAATTCGTGATTTTCGTGGATTATCTGTAAGAAGTTTTGATAAGGCTGGTAATTATACTGTAGGTTTAAAAGAGCAATTAATTTTTCCTGAAATAAATTATGAAGATGTTGATCAAACACAAGGTTTAACTATTAATTTAGTTTTAGGGTCATCATCACAACGAGCACAAACCAAAACAAAAATTTTAGATGGAATGATTTTATTTAAATTTTTAAGATTTCCTTTAAATGATTCAGGTTATTATGAAAACTATTCTTCGTTAGAAGAGATAAGCCAAATCTGGGAAAGAAAAAAACATCTAAGACGAAAAAGATGGTCTCAAGAATAAAAGATCAAAATAAAATAAAAGGAGAAAATTGTGGTAACAGATACCATTTCTGATATGTTAACTAGAATAAGAAATGCAAATCAGGTTAAACATCAAATAGTTCAAATTCCTAGAACGAAAATCTGTATAGCGATTGCATCTATTTTAAAAGAAGAAGGGTTTATAGAAGATTTTGAATTATATAATGAAGGTAAATTTAATTATCTTTTAATTTCTTTAAAATATAAAGAAAAATCTCGGAAGCCTGTTATCTGTAAAATTGAGCGAATTAGTAAACCCGGTTTAAGAGTTTATGTTAATTCCAAAAATTTACCAAAAGTTTTAGGAAATTTAGGAATTGCCATTATTTCAACATCACAAGGAGTAATGACAAACCTAAAAGCAAAAGAACTTGGTATTGGTGGCGAAGTTTTATGTTATATTTGGTAATTGGAGTTAGAATATGTCACGTATTGGAAAATTACCCATTAAAATACCCGCAAACGTTGAAGTTAGTTATAATGAGGCGGCTATTATTGTTAAAGGACAATTTGGTACATTAGAAAAAACAATTCCGAATATAATTCAAATTGAACAGAATGCTAACGATTTGACAGTTAAGTTAAAAAATCAAACAAGATCGAATCGTGCATTACATGGTTTATATCGGACACTAATAAATAATATGGTAATTGGTGTTTCAGAACAATTCAAAGTCACATTAAATCTTCGTGGTGTAGGTTACAGAGCTGTCGTACAGGGTTCATCATTAGTTTTAAGCTTAGGTTATAGCCATCCTGTTACGATGGATATTCCAAATGATATTTCTGTGGAAGTTGTCCAAAATACTACTGTTAATTTAAAAGGGTGCAATAAAGAAAACTTAGGATTATTTGCTTCTAATGTTCGATCTTGGCGTCCTCCTGAACCTTATAAAGGAAAAGGTATTATTTATGAGGGAGAAATTGTAAAGCGTAAAGCCGGAAAATCGGGTAAAAAATAAAATAAATTGAACCAGTTAAAATAATCTGAACTATTAAAGAAATTAATTAACATACTTATTGATATATGAAATTTTCAAAAAAAGTTTTATGGCGACTTAAAAATAAAAATAAAAGACTAAAACCTGATAAATATAAAAAATTAAAAAGAGAAAGTTTACGTGGTTCAATAAAAGGTACAATAAATAGACCTAGATTATCTGTTTATCGTTCAAATGAAAATATTTACGCACAAATTATTGATGACATTAATTCAACTACTTTAGTTTCTTGTTCTACTTTAGATCGAGATATTAAACTTTTTAGTAAAAATGGTCGAACTTGCGATGCTGCAAGGTTAATGGGAGAAAGATTAGCAGAATTAAGTCTTCAAAAAAATATCACTAAAATTGTTTTTGATAGAGGTCCTTATCTTTATCACGGTCGTGTAAAAGCTCTTGCAGAAGGAGCTCGTTCTGCCGGATTACAATTTTAATCAACCATTTTATAATATAAGTCTAATAATTCTTTATGAGTACCAATTTAAAACCGATAAAAAAAAATTCACGACGGAAAGACGTTAACACAGAACCAAAATTTATAGAAAGACTTATTAAAATTAGTCGTGTGTCAAAGGTAACCAAAGGTGGTAAAAAATTAAGTTTTCGAGCCATTGTTGTTTTAGGTGATGAAAATGGACAAGTTGGAGTTGGGGTTGCTAAAGCTGATGATGTTGTTAATGCTTTTAAAAAAGCAAAAACTGATGGTAAAAAAAATTTGATTAAGATTCCTATCACAAAATCATTAAGTATTCCTCATAATGTAACCGGTAAATTTGGTGCTTGTAATATAGTTATGAGACCATCTATTGAAGGGTCCGGTGTAATTGCTGGAGGAGCGGTTAGAACAGTTTTAGAAGTTGCAGGAATTAAAAATGTAATTGCGAAGCAATTAGGCTCAGATAATTTATTAAATAATGCGCGTGCTGCAATTGTTGCATTAAAAAATTTAACAACTAAATCTCAAGTTTCAAAAAAACGAGATATTATTTTAAAATAATTGAAAAATAAAAATGGTTAAATTTATTAATTATGACAATGGAAAGGAAACAAAATAGTGATAAGAATATTTTATTAAAAAGACTTCTTTTAAGTTTAGCGATATTAATATTTATAAGGGTTGGAACGTTTATACCTGTCCCCGGAATAAATCATGGACATTTAGCATTTTATATTCAAAGACATTCCATTACAAAAAGTCTGGTAAGTACATTTTCAGGAGATGATACTTTTGTTATCGGATTATTTACATTAAATATTTTTCCATATATAAATGCTTCAATTTTAATGCAATTATTAATTAGTTTAATCCCAAGTCTTTCAAAACTACAAAAAGAAAGTGGAAGTGAGGGAAGACGAACTATAACACGAATAACTCGTATCATTACTTTAATATGGTCTTTTATTCAAAGTTTTAGTATTGCATTTTATTTAAAAAGAGCTTTGTTTAATTGGAATTTAATTCTGGCTACTGAAATAATAATTTGGTTAACTACAGGTGCCATGATTATTTTATGGTTAAGTGAGTTAATAACTGAATATGGGCTAGGTAATGGTCCATCGTTATTGATTTATACAAATATTGTCTCTAGCTTACCTAATTTAGGGCAAAAACTCATTTCAGAAAACCTAACGAATTTAAATGTATTATCAATAGCTTCAATTATTATACTCTTTTTTTCAGCTATTTTTGGAATTGTACTCTTACAAGAAGGGGCTCGAATTATTCCTTTAATATCTTCGCGACAATTGAATCAAACAGGACCTACTTTTTTAGATTTACCAAAAAATAATTATATACCATTAAGATTTAATCAGGCAGGAGTAATGCCTATTATTTTAACTACAGCAGTCCTAGTTATTCCAAATTATGTAAGCAATTTAGGATTATTACCGGTTTTAACGCTGCCTGCTGTGATAAAATCTTCAAAACTTCTTTATTGGATTAGTTATTTTATATTAATTTTAGTTTTCAGTTCTTTTTATTCAACTATTGTATTAAATCCTAACGATATTTCAAATGAATTACAAAAAATGGCTGTAAGTATTCCTGGTATTAGACCTGGAATAGCAACAACCTTCTATTTAAAAAGGGTTATGCAACGGGTTACGTTTCTAGGAGCGATTATGCTTGCTATTTTAGCAACACTTCCAAATCTAATTGAAACTATACTCCATATTTCAAACTTTAATGGTTTAGGAACAACATCATTATTAATTTTAGTAGGTGTAGTACTCGATATTTCAAGAGAAATTCGAAGTATTTTATTGTCAAATATTTATAATGATATGTTCAATTAACTAAATTTAAATAATATTTATTTAACGGATAATTTAAAATGAAAGTTCGCCCTTCAGTTAAAAAAATGTGTGAGAAATGTCGAATTATTAAGCGACACGGGAAAGTTATGGTAATTTGTTCGAATGCTAAACATAAACAACGACAAGGTTAATTATTAAAAGGAGTTCATTAAATGGTAAGATTAATAGGTATTGATTTACCGACTAATAAAAAAATTGCGTACGCACTTACAGCCATTCATGGTATTGGTATAACCTCTGCAAAAAATATTGTTAAATTAGCGAATATCGATTCTGAAACTCGTACTAGTGATTTAACTACAGAACAAATCATTTCATTGAGAAACCTAGTAGAAAATAATGAGTTAAAATTAGAAGGAGATTTACGTCGCTTTACTGGATTAAATATTAAACGATTAAATGAAATAAATTGTCATCGAGGAAAACGTCATAGAACTAGTTTACCTGTACGTGGACAAAGAACTCGAACAAATGCTCGAACTAGACGTGGTTCAAAAAAAACCGTAACTGGAAAGAAAAAATAATGTTATTTTTAACGAAATTTTTATTAATCTAAAATCTTCTAAAGTATGGCACAAAAACTTCGAAAACTTACATCAAAAAAAGATAAAATTCAATTTACAAACGGTATCGTACATATCTATTCAACTTTTAATAATACCATAGTTACTATTACAAATTTAACAGGAGATACTATCTCATGGGCTTCAGCAGGAAGTTCGGGTTTTAAAGGAGCCAGAAAAGGAACACCTTTCGCTGCTCAGACAGCTGCAGAAAAAGCTGCTTTTGAAGCTTTAAATGTTGGCTTAAAAAGCGTCGCAATCTTAGTCAAAGGACAAGGTTCAGGAAGAGAAACAGCAATTAGATCAATTCAAGGCGCTGGGTTTGAAATTACTTCTATTCAAGATATTACTCCTGTTCCTCATAATGGATGTAGACCACCAAAACGTCGTCGTGTATAATTCAATTTTTTAAAAAAATTTTAAATTATTTAAAATTATGAACCATCCTTATATAAAATGCCTTAAATCAGAAAGAACTGAATCTGGTGTTATATTTGGACAATTTCTAATCAATTCTTTACGACCGGGTCAAGGGTTAACTATTGGAAATTTATTACGCAGAGTACTTTTAGGAGATCTTGGGGGGACTAGTATTACCGGAATTCGGATTGCCGGTCTACGAGATGAATTTTCTATCATAACAGGAGTTCGAGAAGATATTCTTGAAATTTTATTAAATTTAAAAGGTATTGTTTTAAGAAGTAAAATTCCAGAACCGCAATTTGGACATCTTAAAATTCAAGGTCCGGCTATTATTACAGCTAGTTTGATTCAAGTACCTTCTACTTTAGAAATTATAAATCCAAATCATTATATTGCAACAATTTCAACAAATAATCTTGTTGAAATTGAATTTAAATTTGAATATGGAACCGGCTATCAATTAGCTAGTCAATCTTTATCAAAAAAATCTGAAGATTTTTTGAAAATAGATGCTATTTTTATGCCAGTGAAAAAAGTGGATTTTAAAGTTGAAACTTTATATGATAATTCAAATAATTTATCAGAGCGTTTACTATTAGATATTTGGACAAATGGTAGTCTTACACCTGAAGAAGCAATTTATCAAGCATCCCATTCTATTATTGAATTATTTGGAACATTTATTGATAATAATTTTCCAACAAATCTAACAGAATCAACTATTAATGGATTTTCACTACCAACAGATCCTTATACAAATATAGCAATTGAAGAGTTACAATTATCTGTGCGTGCTTATAATTGTTTAAAACGAGCTCAAATAAATACTATAGGGGATTTATTAGAATATTCTCCAGAAAAATTACAACAACTTAAAAATTTTGGTAGAAAATCTGCTGATGAAGTTTTTGTTACTCTAAAAACAAAATTAGGCATAATTTTAAAATAATTAGTTTTAATGAATATAAAAATATAAATTATGAATAAAACATTTATTCCAAGATCTGATTATACCACAAAAAAATGGTATATTATTGACGCTAGTCAAAAACCTTTAGGTAGATTAGCAACAAGTATTTCAGTTATTCTACAAGGAAAACATAAAATTGATTATGATCCTTCAGTCGATTTAGGTGATTATTTAATCATTATTAACGCAAAGAATATTATTATAGATTCGTGGACTGTAGGACATGTAAAGTTAAGAGTTTTTAAACCTGGTAGACCAGGAAGTTCATTAAAAAAAGTTTTTGAACATGTTCCCAAAAAAATTATTGAAAGTGCGGTTAAGAATATGTTACCGAAATTAGTGCGGTCAACAATGCCAAAACGATTAAAAATTTACGATGGCGCAGATCATCCACATAAAGCGCAAAACCCTATTTTTATAGAGTCTTAGAATATTCTTAGAATATCTTTCTTATTTTTATTACTAAATTATATAAATATTAAAACTTAATCAATGTTTCAAAAACAAAAAATTGGTATCGGAAAACGAAAACAAGCAGTAGCGAGAGTCTTTCTTGTTCCGGGTAATGGTAATTTAATAATCAATAATATTCCCGGAGAAAAATATTTACAATATAATACTGCTTATTTAAATACTATTTGGTCTCCGTTAAAAATTTTACAATTAGAAACACAATATGATATTGTGGCTATTCTAACTGGAGGTGGATTAACTAGTCAGACTGAATCAATACAATTAGGAATTGCAAGGTTACTATGTAAAATGGATAGTGAGAATCGATTAATTTTAAAACCATATGGATTTTTAACCAGAGATTCTAGAATAAAAGAACGTAAAAAATATGGATTACGAAAAGCGCGAAAAGCTCCACAATACTCTAAACGATAATTATCTTAAAAATTAAAATTCAATATGCCAAAAGATCAAATTCATCCAAAATGGTTTAATGATACTCCTGTTTTTTGTGATGGTAAAAAAATTGCTTACGTAGGATCAACAAAGTCTGAATTGATTGTAGATGTTTGGTTAGCTAATCATCCTTTTTATACAGACTCTCAAACAATTATTGATAGTGAAGGTCGAGTTGAAAGATTTATGAAAAAATATGGATTAAAGACAAACGATAATTAATTCTAATATATTTACATTTTTAAAACTTATTTATTATTTTTACAGTATATGCCAACTATTCAACAATTAGTTCGTTCAAGACGAATACAAATTAATAAAAAAACAAAATCACCAGCTTTATTAAATTGCCCTCAACGTCGGGGTGTTTGTACACGAGTTTATACAACAACACCCAAAAAACCGAATTCAGCTATTCGTAAAGTAGCTCGGGTAAGACTAACGTCAGGTTTTGAAGTGACTGCTTATATTCCAGGAATTGGTCATAATCTACAAGAACATTCTGTTGTTTTAATTCGAGGGGGTCGAGTAAAAGATTTACCAGGGGTACGGTATCATATTATTCGTGGAGCACTTGATAGTGGGGGAGTTAAAAATAGAACACAAGGTCGTTCAAAATATGGTGTTAAAAAACCAAAAACTGATAAATAATCACAAAAAAGTTTTCTAGATTACTTAATAAGAATAATATTAATTTTAAAATTTTTTATGTCTCGTAGAAATATATCAAAAAAGCGATTTTCGGAAGCGGATCCAGTTTATAACAGTTATTTAGTTAGTTTATTAACTACACGAATTTTAAAATCAGGAAAAAAAACTATAGCACAAAATATTGTTAATAGTTCATTTGAAATAATTAGAAGTAAAACCAAAGAAGATCCGTTAGTAATTTTTGAAAGAGCTATTAAAAATGCAAGTCCTGTCGTTGAAGTTAAAGCTCGACGAATAGGCGGATCAACTTATCAAGTCCCGGTGGAAGTAAGTGGCTTTAGAGCGACAAACCTATCTTTAAGATGGATTATTCAATATGCTAAACAACGTGTTGGTCGAACGATGGCAATTAAACTAGCCAGTGAAATAATTGACACTGCTAATGATATAGGTAATACTATTAAAAAAAAAGAAGAAACTCATAGAATGGCGGAAGCAAATAAAGCCTTTGCCCATTTTAGATATTAATAATTTTCTATTCTCGCTAAAAGCTTTATTTTAATCATTTAAATATTAGTTAAGGAAATTTTAAAAATGGCTCGTGAAAAATTTGAACGTACAAAACCGCATGTTAATATTGGTACTATTGGCCATGTTGATCATGGTAAAACTACATTAACTGCTGCAATTACAGCTACCTTATCCTTAGGTGGAACTGCAGTAGCCAAAGATTATTCGGATATTGATGCTGCACCTGAGGAACGTGCCCGCGGTATTACTATTAATACTGCTCACGTTGAGTATGAAACAGAAAACCGTCATTATGCTCATGTAGACTGTCCAGGTCACGCTGATTATGTTAAAAATATGATTACGGGTGCTGCACAAATGGATGGTGCTATTTTAGTGGTATCAGCTGCCGATGGTCCAATGCCTCAAACTAGAGAGCATATTCTTTTATCTAAACAAGTAGGCGTTCCGGATATTGTTGTTTTTTTAAATAAAGAAGATCAAGTAGATGATGCTGAATTGTTAGAATTAGTTGAATTGGAAGTTAGAGAGTTATTATCAACATATGATTTTCCAGGGGATGATATTCCAATTTGTCCTGGGTCTGCTCTACAAGCAATAGAAGCTATATCAGCTAACCCAGCAATAAAAAAAGGAGATAATCCATGGGTAGATAAAATTTTTGCCTTAATGGAAGCAGTTGATGAATATATTCCAACACCTGAAAGAGATGTTGAAAAAACATTTTTAATGGCGATAGAAGATGTTTTTTCAATTACTGGTCGAGGAACTGTTGCAACAGGTAGGATTGAACGGGGTATTATCAAAGTTGGAGATACGGTTGAAATTGTTGGTATTTCTGAAACCAAGACTACAACAATTACTGGAATTGAAATGTTCCAAAAAACTTTAGAAGAAGGTTTTGCTGGAGATAATGTAGGTATTTTATTACGTGGTGTCACAAGAGAAGAAATCGAACGGGGTATGGTATTAGCTCAACCTGGAACGATAACACCTCATACAAATTTTGAATCTGAAGTTTATGTTTTAACTAAAGAAGAAGGTGGTCGTCATACACCATTCTTTACAGGCTATCGACCTCAATTTTATGTTCGAACTACAGATGTAACAGGTTCAATTACACAATTTACAGCTGATGACGGATCGGTAGTAGAAATGGTAATGCCAGGTGATCGAATTAAAATGACAGCAGAATTAATCTATCCAGTAGCCATAGAAGAAGGTATGCGTTTTGCAATTCGTGAAGGCGGGCGAACAATTGGAGCTGGTGTAGTTTCTAAAATTGTTAAATAATTAGAAATATTATGGTATCAAAAACAACTGAAAAAATTCGTGTTCGGTTAGAATCTTTTAATCATGAGCTCTTATCAACATCCTGTCAAAAAATTATAAATATTCTACAAAAAATAGAACTAGTAGATTTTGGACTTGTTACTTTACCTACAGATAAACGTATTTATTGTGTCCTAAGATCACCTCATGTAGATAAAGATTCAAGAGAACATTTTGAGATCCGTATTCATAAACGAGTTTTAGAAATTTCTTATGATTCCACGATAAATATATTTGATTTATTATCAGAATCTGAATTACCGCCTGGTATTTTATATCGAATTTGTTTATCTTAAAAGAATGATTTTTTATTTTTAAACCTAATATTTAATTTAGGTTTAAAAATAAAAAATCGTTCTTGGAATCGTATAAGACTATAAGGAATATTAAAAACAAAACTAATATTAAAATGGATAATAAATATGAATGTACTTTATCAATTTTAATTGAAAATCAACCACATACATTACCTAGGATTATAGGTCTTTTAACACGACGAGGGTTTAAGGTAGATAGTTTAGCGATTGGACCGACTGAATATAATAATATATCACGCCTTATATTAATTTTACCTGGTAACTCAATAGTTTTAGATCAAATTACAAAACAATTATATAAACTACTTCCTATTGTTAAAATTCAAAATTTAACATATTTATCATCAGTTCGACGGGAATTATTGGTTGCAAAAATTCTGTCAACTCCAAAAGATCGTTCAAAAATTTTAGAAATAGCTACATTTTTTAGAGCTAAAATTTTAGATTTTTCTGAAAAAGTCTTAACTTTAGAAGTGACCGGCGATTCGGAAAAAATTCTTGCTTTAAAACAATTAATTAATAAATTCGGTATTTTAGAGTTAATTCGGACAGGTAAAATAGCATTAAGTCGAGAGTCTATTACAAATTCTCAATTATTTACAAAACAAAAAGAAGCTGAACGAAAAAAAATACTAAGTACTTATTTAAGTGAGATAGATTCAAAATTCTATTTAAAATAGTATTTTATAATTAGTTTAATTATAATGGGGACGGAGGGACTTGAACCCTCACGCACTATCACTAGGCAACGGATTTTAAGTCCGTCGTGTCTACCAATTCCACCACGTCCCCTGAACTTGCTTATTACAATATTATATAATTATAATATCATAACGCAACCTTCTAGCAATTACTGCTTTAGGCGGCACCCAGATTCGAACTGGGGATAGAGGATTTGCAATCCACTGCCTTACCACTTGGCCATACCGCCGTTTTTATTTCCTAACTTAATCTTATAAAAATCGCTTACTAATTACAACTCTTTATAAAAAGAGTACATTTTACAGTTTCCATTTCATGTTAAACAGAAAAGCTTTGTGAATAGACATTTTGGATTTCTCAAAGAAATGGAAATAACTTTTTATGTTTGAAAAATTTACTGAAGGGGCCATTAAAGTTATTATGCTTTCCCAAGAAGAAGCTCGACGTATGGGACATAATTTTGTCGGAACAGAACAACTTTTTTTAGGGGTCGTTGGCCAAAGACAAGGAATGGGAGCTAAGGCTTTAAGGTCCTTAGGCGTTACTTTGAAAAAAGCTCGAAAAGAAGTTGAAAATTATATCGGTCGTGGTACAGGTTTTGTAGCTTCAGAAATTCCTTTTACACCTAGAGCAAAACGTGTACTAGAAATGGCAGTTCAAGAAGGTAAAGATATTGGTCAAAATTATGTCGGAACAGAGCATATTTTACTTGCACTTTTAGGAGAAGAAGATGGCGTAGCCATTAGAACTATTGAAAAGTTAGGGGTTGATATTGCGCAACTGCGAAGTAAAACTTTAGCTCTTATAAAAGAAAATCAAGAAGATCTTTTACGACCATTAACAGATTCGGAAAGAAGAATTTTAGATCGAGATGTTGATACTAGTTCAACGCCAACATTAGATGAATATACAGATAATATTACTAAAGAAGCAATAGAAGGCCGATTAGATCCTGTTATTGGTAGAGATAAAGAAATCTTTGAAGTTATCAAAGTTTTAGCTCGACGTAGTAAAAATAATCCCGTTCTTATTGGAGAGCCTGGTGTAGGTAAAACTGCGGTTGCGGAAGGACTAGCTCAACTTATCTTAACCCAAGATGTTCCTAACTTTTTAGAGGGTAATGTTATTATGTCTTTAGATTTAGGTTCTTTATTAGCAGGAACAAAATATCGGGGCGAATTTGAAGAGCGATTAAAAAGAATTGTTGAAGAAGCTCAATATGATGGAACAACAATTTTAGTTATTGATGAAATTCATACCTTAGTCGGCGCTGGTGCTGCTGAAGGTGCTGTGGATGCGGCTAACATTTTAAAACCTGCTTTAGCAAGAGGTGGATTTAGATGTATTGGCGCAACTACAATTGAAGAATATAGAAAATATATCGAAAGAGATGCCGCTTTAGAACGGAGATTTCAACCTGTTCAAGTCGATGAGCCGAGTGTAGGCGTTACTATTGATATCTTACGAGGATTAAGAGCAAAATTTGAGCGTCATCATACTTTAAGTTACCATGATGCTGCTATAGAACAGGCAGCTATTCTTGCAGATAAATTTATAGCTGATAGATATTTACCGGATAAAGCTATTGATGTTCTAGATGAAGCCGGGTCTCGAGTTCGTTTAGAAAACAAACGATTACCTGAAGGAATATTATTACTATTAAATGAACTGCAAGAAACATTAACGGAAAAAGATATTGCTGTTCGTGAACAAGATTTTGAAACAGCTTCACAATTATTAGATTACGAGATGGAAGTTAGAATTCAAATACAAGTCATGAAACAAGCTCTTCAAATTAATGAGAAAGCAGGACTTAAACGTGTTCATATTGATATGGTAATGGAAGAAGATGTTGCTGAAGTAATTTCGGGATGGACAGGAATTCCAATAACAAAAATTTCAGAGACAGAATCGAAAAAACTTTTAAACATGGAAGACACTCTTCATCAAAGATTAATAGGCCAACATCAAGCTATAGTTTCAGTTTCAAAAGCAATCCGTCGGGCAAGAGTTGGGTTAAGAAATCCAGATCGTCCTATAGCTAGTTTTATTTTTGCCGGTCCGACTGGAGTAGGAAAAACTGAATTAACTAAAGCTCTAGCTTCTTACATGTTTGGTAGTGAAGAAACAATGATTCGGTTAGATATGTCTGAATATATGGAAAAACATACTGTTGCTAAATTAATCGGTTCTCCTCCTGGTTATGTTGGTTATAGTGAAGGTGGTCAACTAACTGAAGCCGTTCGTGGGAAACCATATACTGTTGTTTTATTTGATGAAATTGAAAAAGCGCATCCAGATGTTTTTAATCTTCTTTTACAAATTTTAGATGATGGTCGGTTAACAGATTCAAAAGGTCGTACAATTGATTTTAAAAATACTTTAATTATTATGACTTCTAATGTTGGAGCGAAAATTATTGAAAAAGAAAGTGGAATACAACCGAAAAAATCTAATAAAAGTAGTCTTGATATTAACTCCGATTTTTTATCAAACGCATCTGATCCAATAATGGATCCAAATGTTTTTAAACGTATTTCGTTTTTAGTTAATGAAGAATTAAAAAAATATTTCCGCCCAGAATTTCTAAATCGATTAGATGAAATTATAGTTTTTAGTCATCTAACTAGGAATGATGTGACACAAATTTCTGAAATCATGATAAAACAACTACAAGATCGGATGAAAGAAAAAGAAGTTGAACTAGAAGTCAAAAATGTTGTCAAAAATATACTAGTAGAACAAGGATTTGATCCAATTTATGGAGCTCGACCTTTACGAAGAGCCGTAATGCGGTTATTAGAAGATAACTTAGCTCAAGAATTTTTATCAAAACCTTTATATCCACGAACAAAACTTATTATTGACGCTGATCTTGAAGATAATATTATTGTCAACGTAGATTATAGTAGGGTTGATCCTAGTAGTATGAAAAAAGAACAAAAAGTATAAGTAAAAATTTTTACTTATACTTTTAACAATAAAGATTAAATATTAGATTTAATTAAATATCATAAAGTTTCGTTAGAAAATTTGACGGAGAACTCGGTGATGCATATTGTTTTTTTTCCATTCGTCCAGCTAAATAAGCTAAGCGACCAGCCTTTACGGATAAATCCATAGCAGCAGCCATTTTTTGAGGGTTTTTAGACTGTGCTATTGCTGTATTTAATAAAACCCCATCTGCCCCGAGTTCCATAGCTTGTGTAGCATCACTAGCTGTTCCAATACCCGCATCTACTATTACAGGGATATTTGAGTTTTCAATAATAATTTGAATATTTGATAAATTTTTTAAACCTTGTCCAGATCCAATCGGTGAGCCTAAGGGCATAACTGTTGCACATCCTAAATCTTCTAAATGTAAAGCCAATATAGGATCTGCATTAATATAGGGTAAAACAGTAAAACCTTTTTTAATAAGAAATTCAGCAGCTTTCAATGTCCCTAAAGGATCTGGTAGCAAATATTTTGGATCAGATATAACTTCTAATTTCACGAAAAAGTTATTTTCTTGCCCAAGTCTACACGCTAACTCATGCCCTAAAAAAGCTATTCTAATTGCTTCTTCGGCTGTTTGAGATCCTGCCGTATTTGGTAATAACCATAAATTTCGCCAATCTAAATAATTTAGAAAACTTGTTGTATCTTTCTTTAGTTTGATCGGTAGACGGCGGATTGCTACTGTCACAATTTCGCATTGACTTTTTTCTATACTTTGAATTGCATGATTCGCTGTTTTATATTTGCCAGTTCCTACCATTAATCTTGACGTAAAAGTTTTATCACCAATTTTTAATATATCAGATTCTTTTATCATTTTTTTATGTTTTGTAAATACTCCCCAGGTAGGACTTGAACCTACGACCAATCGGTTAACAGCCGATTGCTCTACCACTGAGCTACTGAGGATGTATAAACTAATAATATATTATCAGATCAGTCTTATCTTTTCAAGTCATTTATTTTGCTTTTTAAATTTTTATTTTTATTTTTTAAAAATTAAAAATCTTAAAACATTTGTATCAAATTTTAAATCTGCTGCAAAATCATTAAGATATTTTGGTAAGCTTGAAAAATTAATTTGAATAAAATTACCTTGGCGTTGATTATTAATCCAATAAGCTAAATCACGTTTACCACGAGAAATAACTGATATATTCGATGCACTTAAATTCTGTAAGGATTTTGCATAATTAAATGCCCAAGTTTTTAATTCACTGTCATTAAATTCTTCACTTAAAAGAATTATCATTTCATATTTTATTATTCCAGACATGTTTTAATAATTTTTTAAAAATTAAGATACTAAATATATTAATCTGAATTTACCTAGAATGTCAATTTATATAAAGTTATTCTTACATAATAGAAGATTACTTAGCATTGCAATTTATTTAGCAATAAAGTTTAATGAAAAATTCTGTTAAAGCTTTGTTTGATTTGTTTATTATTAGAATAAAATAGTGAGTATAATGTAAAGTATAAAGTAAATTATCTAAAAATTTTTATTTAATAATTTTTATGGACTGGGATAATATTCAAAATATTTCTTCCAATATAGTTTTTGGAATTTTATTATTAACAATGACAATTTATTGGACGAGCGTATTTTTATTAAATTGGAAAACTGATCTAATTAAGGTTGGTCGTTTTGGTTCTTGTATATCCACGATTCTCTTATTTTTCATTCTTTGTTCAAGGTGGATTTTAGCTGGTTATTTTCCATTAAGTAATTTATATGAATCATTACTTTTTTTAACATGTATGCTTTTAATTCTTTATTTATATATTGAATTTAAAACAAAAAGTAAACTAATCGGAGCTATTTTATTACCAGTTATTTTATTGATAAACGGATTTGCAAATTTAACACTTTCACCCGAGATGCAAAAATCTAGTCCTTTGGTACCTGCTCTACAATCAAACTGGTTAATGATGCATGTAAGTATGATGTTATTAAGTTACGCTACACTAATTATCGGATCGTTATTGTGTATTTTATTTTTAATAATTTCAAATTTTAAAGAAATCGATCTACAATCGATAAATAAAGCCTCTTTACCGCTTTATAATGTTTTGTTAGATTACTATGAAAGTAAAAACGTGACAGTCTCAGATGAAATTTCTGAACTGGGAAAATTAAAACTTTTATCAAGTTTAGATAATTGGAGTTATCGAATTATTGGTCTTGGTTTTCCTTTTTTAACTATTGGAATCATTTCTGGCGGAGTCTGGGCAAACGAAGCCTGGGGATCCTATTGGAGTTGGGATCCTAAAGAAACATGGGCTTTGATTACTTGGATTATTTTTGCTACATATTTACATTCTAGAATTACAAAAGGTTGGGAAGGTAAAAAAACTGCTGTTTTAGGTTCAATTGGGTTTTTTGTAATTTGGGTTTGTTATCTTGGAGTTAATTTTTTAGGCAAAGGTTTGCACAGTTATGGTTGGTTATCGTAAAATTTAAAATCTAAAAATGATTTATCATTTTTAGATTTTAGAAAAGATTCATATCCTAATATTAATAAGCTAATCCTAAACTTCGTGTTGTTTCAGCGCCCAAATAAACCCGTACACTTAAAAAATCAGTTGGACATGCAGTTTCACAACGTTTACAGCCAACACAATCTTCAACACGTGGCGAAGATGCTATTTGACCTGATTTACATCCATCCCATGGAACCATTTCTAAGACATCGGTAGGACAAGCACGAACGCATTGAGTACAACCGATACACGTATCATATATTTTAACTGTATGAGACATAAAATTTAGCTATTTTTATTATGTTACTAATTTAAATTATAGTTTATTTTTTAAATTAATTACTCAAATAAATAATTTTCTAATTTAATTTAGCTTCCTCAAAACCTATTTATATCAATTAAATTGCTAAATGAAACAAAGTCTTTTTAGAGCCTTTGCAGATCTTCGATTTGCTATAACTGTTTTGTTAATAATTGCTAGTTGTAGTATTATTGGAACAATAATTGAACAAGATCAATCCATTGAAACTTATAAATTAAATTATCCATTAACGAATAAAGTTTTAGGGTTTTTATCTTGGGATATTATTGTTAAATTTGGATTAGATCATATTTATAAAACCTGGTGGTTTTTAATTCTTATTTTAATATTTGGTGCTAGTTTATTGACTTGTACATTTTTACAACAAGTACCTTCACTAAAAATAGCTCGTCGATGTCAATTTTTTAGAACAATCGATCAGTTTAGTAGGTTAAAATTTTCTAAACAATTAAAAAATATTAATATTAACCAAATTTTATTCAAGATAAAAGAAAATCAATATTCTATATACCAACAAAAAAATATTATATACTGCTATAAAGGCTTAATTGGTCGTATTGCCCCTCTTATTGTTCACTTTAGTATGATTTTAATCTTAGTAGGTTCAATAATTGGCTCTTTAGGAGGATTTAAAGCTCAAGAAATAATACCAAAAACAGAAACGTTTCATATTCAAAATATTTTAAGTAATGGTCAATTAACTTCAATTACACCAGCTTCTGCTCGAGTCAATGATTTTTGGATTACATATAATCAACAGACGACAGTTAATCAATTTTATTCTGATGTTTCTTTTTTAAACGATTTTGGGACAGAAATTAATCGAAAAACTATATTTGTCAATTCACCAGCTAAATACAATGGTATTAATTATTATCAAACTGATTGGAATTTAATTGGATTAAGAATTAAAACAGACTATTTTACCACTGCTCAGTACCCACTAATCAATATTGCAAATAAACAGGAAAAAATTTGGCTTTCGTGGATCCCCATTGATAATATGTTAGATAATGGTTTTACAGTCTTAATCAATAATTTACAGGGTTATTGTTCTTTTTATGATAAATCAGGTCTATTTTTAGGTAATTTAGAGTTGAATGAGACAATTAAATTAAAGTCCTCAATTACTTTAATAGACATTATTAGTTCTACAGGATTACAGATTAAAACAGACCCCGGTATTCCTATAATATATACTGGCTTTGGATTTTTGATGTTAAGTACTTTAATTAGTTACATAACATATTCTCAAATTTGGATTGTCCAGAATAGAAAAAAAGTTTTTATTGGAGGAAATACTACAAGAGCAAAATTTGATTTTGAACTTGAATTTTTTAGAGTAACTAAATAATTCATTTTAAAATTTTATTAGCGAATGTCGTAGATTCGTTTTATAATTAGAAGTAACAAGCCTTAAGCTTGGGAAGAATTAAAATTATTAAAATGTTATTATGACAGCAACTTTAGAAAGACGCGAAGGCGTTTCATTATGGGAGCGCTTCTGCGCTTGGATCACAAGTACTGAAAACCGTTTATACATCGGTTGGTTTGGTTGTTTAATGTTCCCTACATTATTAACAGCTACTTCTTGTTACATCATCGCATTTATCGCAGCTCCTCCAGTAGATATCGATGGTATTCGTGAGCCTGTAGCAGGTTCATTATTATACGGCAACAACATCATGAGTGGTGCAGTTATCCCTAGTTCAAACGCTATTGGTATGCACTTCTACCCAATTTGGGAAGCAGCTTCAATTGATGAGTGGTTATACAACGGTGGTCCTTACCAATTAGTTGTTTTACACTTCTTAAT